TTATTGTCCCAACAAATAAATAATTGTAGGAGTGAAATCTTAATATAATTCGAAAAAGCGGGAGTGGTAAGTCCAAGGAAATAACCTAAGAAAAAATAGGTATTGTTATAGGATTAAACAAAGGGATTCGCAAATAAAAGCGCTAAGGCTACAACCAGTCCATAAATTGTTAAAGCTTCCATAAAAGCCAAACTAAGCAATAAAGTACCTCGTATTTTTCCCTCCGCCTCGGGCTGTCTCGCGATCCCTTCTACAGCTTGGCCCGCAGCAGTACCTTGACCAACCCCAGGTCCAATAGAAGCAAGACCGACGGCCAACCCAGCAGCAATAACGGAAGCGGCAGAAATCAGTGGATTCATGATAAGTTCCTCACACCAAAATAAGTAAATAGTTAATGATACGATCAACAAAGAAATTATGACTTAATTATTCCATCGCTAAGATCTATACAGTCGAAGGAACTAAGAACTCTGAATTGAAGTAATAATATTATTGAATCATTAGAACTACTTCCATATTTCTTTTTTAGTTTCTAGTCACATAATTTTTTTGAATCCATATGACTTTTTTTCTTCCATTTCTTTCTTTTTTCAAAACCATTCCAATTTTTAGTTTTTTTTTTCTTGATTGAATCTATTTATTCATTCAATATTCACTTTATTCATTGAATAAATATTTCATTCACAATTACAAACGAAAGGGAAGGACTTCTATTGGAATCCCTATCTAAATTCACAGTATTAGATATTATATTAATTAGATATATTTTGACTTCATATATAACTAATTAATATCTAATATCACATATACATGTGTTTCTTCCATAACGTAAATCAACTATTCATATCTTACATTCAATCGGATTCTAGAATAATTCTTCGAAAGATTCACAAGAGTTGTCTTATAGCAATTAGATTACATACATCTAGTTCGGCATCTCCTTAATCCATTTTTTTTTATAAATTGAACTTTTTTTTTTTTCTAGATTTTTCTTTTTTTATTCGACTACATGGGAACAATCAATCTACATGGACAAATTCCTTAGATCGAATCATTACATCGAAATAGTAGTATTTGATTGATCTAAGTTAATGTAATTTATTATTTATTAAAATCATCTTTTGGTCAATCGTTGAATTGGATGAAATCAACTCGAATGGGCATCATTCTATATAACAATAACATCTTTTTAAAGAATAGCACGCCATAATACTATAAGTAATAGTATCCAAATTATTATTCAGATTATGATTACTAATAGCTAATAATGTTGAATATTGGAATTAAATGAACAAAACAATATAAAGAGAATATTCATTGGAGGGGGTATAAATGGACCTAACTGGAATTTTAGGAAAAAGATCTTTTAGATCTCTTTCCTTTTTTTTACTTCCCTGTTTGTTGCAACTCTCTAAGATCTTAAGCTTTTTTTACTATTCCTCTCTAGATCGTATATATCTTATTTATATTATAGAATATATTATATAATATAATTTGTTATAATTTTTATTATATAATTTATTTATATATTATGTTATGTTCCCTAAGCAGATTATCTTGATCCGCGCATATATTGCGTAAGTCTTAAGCTAAAAAAAGCCTATTTCGAAAACTAGTCAATGATGACCCTCCATGGATTCGCCTATATAAGCCGCAGCTAAAGTTGCAAAAATAAGAGCTTGAATACCGCTTGTAAATAATCCAAGTAACATGACAGGTATAGGAACCACTGAAGGTACTAAAGAAACAAGAACAACAACTACTAATTCATCAGCTAATATATTTCCGAAAAGTCGAAAACTAAGTGATAAGGGTTTTGTAAAATCTTCTAAGATATTAATGGGTAAAAGGATTGGAGTTGGTTGAATGTATTTACCGAAATAACCTAATCCTTTTTTGGTAAGACCCGCATAGAAATATGCTACTGACGTGAGTAAAGCTAAAGCAACGGTAGTATTTATATCATTTGTAGGTGCGGCTAATTCCCCATGAGGTAACTGTATGATTTTCCAAGGTAAAAGAGCACCTGACCAATTCGAAACAAAAATAAATAGAAACAAAGTTCCAATAAAGGAAACCCATGGACCGTATTCTTCTCCAATCTGAGTTTTGCTCACGTCTCGAATGAATTCAAGGACATATTCGAAGAAATTCTGACTGTCAGTAGGAATGGTTTGTGGATTACGAACAGCTATAATGGCTGAACCTAATAAGATAGCAATTACAACCCAAGAAGTAATAAGTACTTGGGCATGGACTTGAAAACCTCCTATTTGCCAATACAAATGTTGGCCAACTTCCACACCAGATATATCGTATAACCCTTTTAGTGTGTTGATAGAACATAATAGAACATTCATATTGCCCTCTGAAAGAAATAGAACTTAAAAAAAAAAGAATTATTTTGATTCAACCATCTATTTTTGACTTGCCTACTTGAATTATATATTTTTGATATCAACTAATCACATAATACCCCTAAGTTACTTGTATCTCTTTTGCGCGATTAAAAAATCGTAACCGATTTCATAAATCTATGGAGTTACAAAAATGGAGTTCCAAAAATAATTTATTTATCTTATTATTAATCACGTATTTCGTATATAGCTAGAACGACCCTCACAAATTGCAAATACTAATTTGTTAAGAATTAATCGGATTGAAGCTATAGCGTCATCATTTGCTGGAATCGAAATATCTGCGAGATCGGGGTCACAATTTGTATCGATTAAACAAATCGTTGGAATTCCCAAAATGATACATTCTCGAAGAGCCGTATATTCTTCTTGCTGATCAACGATTATTACAATATCTGGTAATCCCATCATATATTTAATCCCGCCCAGATATGTTTGCAAGTGAGATAATTGTCTCTTCAACATAGCCGAATCTCGTTTCGGAAGACGGTTGAGTCTCTCTATCTTTTGTTCCGTTCTCAAGTCCCTGAACTTATGAAGTATCGTTTCCGTAGTATACCAATTCGTCAACATACCACCGAGCCATTTATTATTAACATAATGACAACGAGCCCTTATTGCAGCCCGTGCTACTGAATCAGCTGCTTTATTTTTGGTACCAACAATTAAGAATTGTTTTCCCCTACTTGCTGCATCAAAAACTAAATTACAAGCTTCTGATAAAAAACGAGCGGTTCTAATAAGATTTATAATATGAATACCTTTACGCTTTGAAGAGATATAAGGTGCCATTCTAGGATTCCATTTACTAGTACCATGACCAAAATGAACTCCTGCTTCCATCATCTCTTCCAAATTGATGTTCCAATATCTTCTTGTCATTTCTCTCCCCACACTTCCTCTCTTTTTTTTAAAAAAAAAAAAGAGACGAGGTACCCTGAAATAGAAATAAATAATTGTTCCGATGGAACCTTCTTTTCTACCTCTAACAGATATTAGCCGTTGATACATGATTCAAGCCATTAATTTATTTCTATTCTATTTGTTATTATCTTTATTACTATTACCAAATAAAAAAAAATGACCGAAAATAGTTTAGAATCTGCTCTTAGGAATCATTAAATCCTCGCAATGATTGTTTGGGTGTATCGTATAAATTCTGTGAAATGAAAAAATCAAATAATTCTCTGTGGTAGAACAACATATCTCTCATTTTCACCTCGAATAAATCATTCTTTTTTTTTTCCAAAGGAATGTTGTTAAGTTGCCTTGAACGTTGTACTAATCCTTTGAATCCAGTACCAACGGGTACCATCCCCCCGAGAACAACGTTCTCTTTCAGACCTTTCAACCAATCGATACGACCCCGGAGAGCGGCTTTTGCTAAAACTCTAGCAGTTTCTTGAAAACTCGCTTCGGATATGAAACTTTGAGTATTTAGAGATGCTTTCGTTATTCCCAATAAGATGGCTCGGTAACAGATTGCTTCTTCCAAAGCACGCCCTGTTCGTTCCGCCCGCAACAATTCAATTAGTTCTCCGGGTGAAAAAACATTAGACATTCTATCTTCTGAAACCAACCCTTTTGATGTTATTTGACGCACAATAATCTCTATATGCCGATTATGAATCTGCACCCCCTGAGATCGATAAACTTTTTGGATCTTATTAACCAAAGAGATACGACTTTGTACTATAGTTAGCTCAGCACCAATCAAGAATCCCCAAGGAATTCCAAGAATTTTTGCTATGCGCTCGTTCCAACCCTCAATCCTCTTTTCTAGGTTCATCGATATTGAATCAATCGAACGAACTTCTAACACTTGTTCCACTTTTGGAAGACCTTGGGTTATATCTCCAGATCTCGACTTTTCATATATAAATGTAACTAACGTATCTCCTTCGTAAAGGATTTCTCCATAATGACCATGAACAGTTGCTCCCAGAGTGGCCAAATAAGGTTTAGCTGATCTTAGTACTACAGAGTCAATTTGAACAATTAGAACTTGACCCGATTTTAGGTGCGGTCCGTTTTTCGCTATACATACATTTTCACAAATAAACTGCCCAAGGCTAATTATTGTAGATGTTTCTTCATAATAATTATGATGGAGAAAATGATGATGGAGAAAATGCCAATTCAAATTGAATGGATTCAAAACGGTGTTACTGCATGGATCGGGATTATGAATTCTACCATTTTCATCTATTAAATAATATTTAAGTACCTGAGAAGTCTGTTTTAAATTGTCAAGTTGTAAATATTTAGTTACCGAGATCTGATTATAAGTTATTAAATGGTAAAATGAATCAAAATTCTTACTTTTAGAGGCTCTTCCTAATCCTAAAGGCCCCAACGAATTCCTAATTGGAATTAGAGTATCTCTTTTCATTGATTCTTTTTTTATTACATTGTAATATTTTGCATCGTTGAATGGACCCATTTGAAAACAATTAGATAATGACAAAATTATCAAAGATTGAGAGTCCTTATTCCTATTCAACAACGTACGAATAGTTACTTGATTTTGACTAAGTGATTGTTGAATCCTTGCCTTGGAATAAATAGAATAAAATGGATTGA